AAGAAATTGATTATTTTTTTAGAAAAAAAAAATAGATGGAAATACATTGCGTCCAATAGGATTTGAACCTATACTAAAGGTTTAGAAGACCTCTGTCCTATCCATTAGACAATGGACGCTTTTCATTCATTTTAATTTTGCTTCTTGTTTGAAAAAAATCGGATTGTATGTGAGATTTTTTTAGGAATTGTATATTTAATTCAATCATGCATTAATTATTAATTAAGAATGAAAATAGCGAATATATAAGTAAGAGTTTTATATATTCATTCTTTATATTTCTTCCTATTAATTAATTTAATTAAGAACGAAATATAAAGAATGAATATATGAATTAATCTATAAATTCGATAAGAGAGGGTCTAAAGCGGGTAGCGGGAATCGAACCCACATCGTTAGCTTGGAAGGCTAGGGGTTATAGTCGACGTCGATTCAATTCAACATTTTTAACGTCTCTAATTCAAAACCGAACATGAAACTTTGGTTTCATTCGGCTCCTTTATGGAAGATGCATAAATTCTGAGATCTAAAAGATGTGAATGAAAATTCTACCCATAACATCTATGTTAGCTTTTTGTCTGAATATATTGAATTCAAAAAAGACTTGCTTTCTAGATGATCCCGTTAGAGTAAGATAATTGTAACAATCTTTCTAGTTCCTTCGTTCTTTAATTTCTATTTTTGAAAATCCTTAGGAAAAGTACTTTGTTCCCACCGAGCTAAAACAATATGTCGATGTCTCTAGTAAATTAAAGTCATCATTTCATAGCTATTTTGCTTCAATTTCTTCTCTATCAACTCAAAATTGAAGATTTAGTTACGGTTAGAAATACAGTTTTATATCTTCCGCCATAGATCTTGATTCATAATTATTTAATTGGAAGTAGGAATCCAATTCACAAATTATGTTTCGCAATTTTAGAATCCAACTTTTCAATTTCGAATTGACCTTTGGATACAAATCACGAGAATTTCTATTTTTCCTCGAATAAGTCATTAAGAGGTAAAGGATTTCATCCTTTTAAGAAAAAAAAGTTTTTAATCGGAATATAAATTAAACCGAGGGACCCCTTAACTATTAAGGGGATTAATAGAACGAATCACACTTTTACCACTAAACTATACCCGCTACAATATGATTATTGTATACAAATGAATCTTTTGTCGAACAGAGGTATTTGGCGTAATCAAAATAGGATCCTAAACGAATCATGAAAATTAGAGTGTTAACTTTATTTTTGTGTTCGCGGGATTAAATTAGGAAAAGATTAAATAACTAAAAAAAAATACGAATTTATTTCTTTTTACTGAAGTAATTTTGATAGAGACGATTCACTAAAATCATAACATAAAAATGCGTTGTGTAAGAGTCCAGAGTTTCTTTTGTTTATTATATATCTAGTTTTTATTACAAAAAATAGAAAAAAGGTAGTAAAAGCAAATAATAAGAAATGATACTTTTGAGTTGTTTTAATTTACTAACAAGTCTTTCCGTTTTCAAATCCGATAAAGGGTTTTATCTTTATCTGTCATTCGTTGTAACAAAAAAGGGCCTGGCTAGGTATTGGTATTGACCTAGCCAGCCGGGGCGGCGTGGGAGTAAAAGAAAAGGGCCCCTTCGATCAAAATGAAAACAATTGGATCCTTTTAGCTCTTACTTTATCTAAATCTAAATTGAATTACTGATAAAAGTTATACACATCTAATCTATATAATAAAAAAATAGAAAGAAAGCCTTTTTTAATTCTTACTTTATGTGTAATGTAACATAGGAATTTGTTTTCAATTGGGAGAGATGGCTGAGTGGACGAAAGCGGCGGATTGCTAATCCGTTGTACAAGTTATTTGTACCGAGGGTTCGAATCCCTCTCTTTCCACCTCTTATTCTTCACGTCCAGGATTACGCCCTGGATCATTAGATAGGAATCCAAAGATGAAGAGAGAAACAAAGAATATCACTACTGTATAAACGAAAAGTTTGAGAGTAAGCATTACATAATCTCCAAGATCATTTTTTGGGGAAAAGGGGGAATAGATCGTCTTTTTTTTATACCACATACCCTAATCCTATTTTGACATCACGAAATGAAGTGCTTTCTAGAAATAGAAAAAATTTAGAATTTATGAAAATTCTTTTGTCATAAGAGTCTTTCATTACTAAAATTGCATTTCATACCCAAAATTATCTATTTTAGAAGACTCTGATACTAATAGGATTAGTGTCTTTCACTGGCAAACAAAATGGGATGATTTAGATTTCTTGCGTCTAGTCAAGAGTTTCTTTGAATTGAGGGTTCATTATTATGAGACTTATCTGATCCAATTGATAGAATTTTCGAAATAAATCCTGAATTTTATAGGATATAATATTCAAGATCTCAGCGAAAACTTACAGCAGCTTGCCAAACAAAGGCTAAGAGAAAAAAAAACAGAGGTATGACTGGCATAACATCTACAATCGGATTCAAAAAAGCATAGGCCTCCGGCAATTTGGCGAAGACAAAATGACTCGAATAAAGAGCCGAATTAATACAGATCAAACTAAAGATATTAAGCATAACAGACATTTTGTTCTTGGAGATAATTGAATTTTGATTGAGTTATTGATATGAAGTCAAAAAGAAGAAAGTAAGGTATAAAAAATTCTTCTTTGTCTTTGAATTCACCCAACCAAAAACCCTCCCATTCTCAAATGGAATAGAAGAAAGTCGACTTTCATACAATATCTTAATTGAATTATATGTAATGATCAATAAATTTAATTTTATTCTATAATATACACATATAAAAATCTTAGTAAGAATATATTTTCTAAATTCGATATTTATTTGTATTAGAATTGACTATCAACTAATACCAGCATTATTCTTTATTAGTGTCGAATAGAAATTTGAATGGGGCGTGGCCAAGTGGTAAGGCAACGGGTTTTGATCCCGGTATTCGGAGGTTCGAATCCTTCCGTCCCAGACCATATTCGATTCTAAATCATCTAAATTTGATTAGAATAAGATTCTTGTGAACAACTTTCTATTTATGTTTAAAGGTCTAATATTGAATAGAATACAATTCTTATCTTATTTTTTTTTATTCCCAGAGAATTTATCGAAATATTACTGAAATATTCAGTTAAACAAAATATGAAAATACGTATATAAAACTAGGAAATGCATAGTCTATAAATATATATTATTATTGCTCTATGTTCTATTTCAGTGAGAGTCGTTTTTCGTTGTGAAACAAAAATTTTAGGATTTCTTAAATTGAAAAAGGCAAATTTCAATATCTAAACCATATTTAACACAGAATATCTATTAAGATAGGAACTATTCTTTATAGTGATTTGAGAAAATAAGAATAGAAACAATAAGGACCCAAGTCTTCCCTCCCATCAGTCTTTTTTATTCATTTCATAAAAATAAACGACAAAAAATTTAAATTATTCCTTTTTTCTTTATATTTTTAGAATATAATAATTTTGATAATTAAAAAAAAAATCTTGTATTTATACTATAACAATAAAAAAATCAAATTGGAGTTACGTTGAATTCGTGTTAAAACCTCTTCAGAAAAATTTCTATCCATCTATCTAGAAGAAAAGTGATAGAGTACTATGTAGCGAATGAACCAATGATTATTCACGATTCCATAATTGAATCAATTCCATACCGGTTCCAAATTAGAGAAATGTTATGGTAAAACTTCGTTTGAAACGATGTGGTAGAAAGCAACGTGCGACTTGAAAGACATGATCCATTGTGGATTTTTACATCCACCATTTTATATAAGAATGAAGGTGCTCTTGACTCGACATCATTTATTCTGTTTCACGACAAACCCATCGGGTTGTAACGGAAATAGTCGATGATGGAGCTCGAGTAGAAATTATTGATTCATTTCTCAGGGGCAAAGGTCTATGGTTAATGCCAATCAATAAATTGGAAGAACTTCGTAAGTATATCGTTGATAGAGAAATTGAAAGGGTTTCGCGTTTTCAATCTAAAATAAAATTTGTTGGAATTGAAAAAATTCTTTCCATACAAAGTTTAGTATATGAGAATCAACCCTTTCTATGATTCTTTATTAGAAATCAATCGCAAAAAAAGGTATGTTGCTGCCATTTTGAAAGGATTAAGAATCACCGAAGTTATGTCTAAACCCAATGATTTAAAACAAAGATTAAAGGATCCCAAAACAAGAAAAGATCTTTTCCATTGTTTCCATACTTGTACCATAATACAAATTCAAATAGATTTGAAATAAAAGAAACAAAAAAGAGAGGTTTCAAGACCACTCAATAAATGAAATGCTTAAATATTTTCCTTTAAGCCACTGGAGAGTTATCTAACTTGAGTTATGAGTACAAATGATTTTTTTTTTAAGGAAGTAAGAATAAAAAAGGGGGATTTCAACCATTTTTTTATAGACCCATTTGTGATTCTATACATTAAGTAGAACTAAAAATTATTTTGAATGAGCCGTACGAGGAGAAAACTTCCTATACGTTTCGAGGGGGGGTTACTTTTTTACATCTATCCCAATGAGCCGTCTATCGAATCGTTGCAATTGATGTTCGGTCCCGAAGAGAAGGACGAGATCTTCGGAAAGTGGGTTTTTATGATCCGATAAAGAATCAAACTTATTTAAATGTTCCTGCTATTCTATATTTCCTTGAGAAAGGTGCTCAACCTACAGAAACGGTTCAGGATATTTTAAAGAAAGCGGGGGTTTTTAAGGAGTTTCACTCTAATCAAACAAAATCAAATTAATTAAGGAAATAAAAAAAAATAATAGATTAAGGCTTGTATAAAACTATATAGGAGTCAGCACTTCCGTAACTTTTTCTTTTCTCTTTTACTCTATTCATGCCAATTAATTACTCTCCTATGTTCTATAACAGTAAAACCAGAATTTATTAATTTATTCTAGAAAAATTATGACATTTTCTTCAATTTGCTAGTCTTCGTCAGAACTTTATTACTATAAATACCAAATATTAAATT